CGAATTCTTCAGAAAAAATTGTATCGTGCACAACGGAATCTGATAAGTGAGATTTCGAGTAAGTGTTTACATAATCTTCTTCTGTCCGCAGAATCTATTCATCAAAATAATGAGTCACCATCGATATCGACACATCGGAGATCGCTAAATGTTCGGGAGTTCCTCTATTCAATCCTTTTCCTTCTTCTTGTTGCTGGATATCTCGTTCGTACACATCTTCTCTTTGTTTCTCGAGCCTATAGTGAGTTACAGACAGAGTTCGAAGAGGTCAAATCCTTGATGATTCCATCATACATGATTGAGTTGCGAAAACTTCTGGATAGGTATCCTACATCTGAACTGAATTCTTTCTGGTTAAAGAATCTCTTTCTAGTTGCTCTGAAACAATTAGGAGATTCTCTAAAAACAATACGGGGTTCTGTTTTTGGCGGCAACATGCTATGGGGTGGTGGTCCCGCTTATGGGGTCCGTTTTAAGAAGATATATTGGAATCTCATCGATCTCATAAGTATCATACCAAATCCCATCAATCAAATCTCTTTTTCGAGAAATACGAGACATCTAAGTCGTACAAGTAAAGCGATCTATTCCTTGATAAGAAAAAGAAAAAACGTGAATGATGATTGGGTTGATGATAAAATAGAATCTTGGGTCTTGAGCAGTGATTCGCTTGATGATAAGGAAAGACCATTCTTGGTTCAGTTCTCTACCTTAACGACAGAAAAAAGGATTGATCAAATTCTATTGAGTCTGACTCATAGTGATCATTTATCAAAGAATGACTCTGGTTATCAAATGATTGAACAACCGGGAGCAATTTACTTACGATACTTAGTTGACATTCATAACAAGTATCTAATGAATTATGAGTTCAATCCATCCTGTTTAGCAGAAAGACGGATATTCCTTGCTCATTATCAGACAATCACTTATTCACAAACCCCGTGTGGGGCTAATAGTTTTCATTTCCCATCTCATGGAAAACCCTTTTCACTCCGCGTAGCCCTATCCCCCCCTAGGGGTATTTTAGTGATAGGTTCTATAGGAACTGGACGATCCTATTTGGTCAAATACCTAGCGACAAACTCCTATCTTCCTTTCATTACAGTATTTCTGAACAGGTTCCTGCATAGCAAGCTTAGGGATTCTATTAGTGATGATAGTGATGATGATGATAGTGACGATGAAGATATTGATGATAGTTATAGTTATAGTGACGATATCGACCCTGACCTTGATACGGAGCTGGAGTTTCTAACTATGATAAATGAGCTAACTTTGGATATGATGGATATGATGATGCCGGAAGAAGACCGATTTTCTATCTATCTCACCCTTCAATTCGAATTAGCAAAAGCAATGTCTCCTTGCATAATATGGATTCCAAACATTCATGATCTGGATATGAATGAGTCGAATGACTTATCCCTCGGTCTATTTGTGAACTATCTCTCCAGGGATTGTGAAGGAAGTTCCACTAGAAATATTCTTGTTATTGCTTCGACTCCTATTCCCCAAAAAGTGGATCCCGCTCTAATAGCTCCGGATAAATTAAATACATGCATTAAGATACGAAGGCCTCTTATTCCACAACAACAAAAGCACTTTTTCACTCTTTCATATACTAGGGGATTTCACTTGGAAAAGAAAATGTTCCATACTAATGGATTCGGGTCCATAACTATGGGTTCCAATCTACGAGATCTTGCAGCACTTACCAATGAGGCCCTATCAATTAGTATTATACAAAAGAAATCAATTATAGACACTAATATAATTAGATCCGCTCTTCATAGACAAACTTGGGATTTGCGATCCCAGGTAAGATCGGTTCAGGATCATGGGATCCTTTTCTATCAGATAGGAAGGGCTGTTTCACAAAATATACTTCTAAGTAATTGCTCCGTAGATCCTATATCTATCTATATGAAGAAGAAATCATGTAACGAGGGGGATTCTTATTTGTACAAATGGTACTTCGAACTTGGAACGAGCATGAAGAGATTAACGATACTTCTTTATCTTTTGAGTTGTTCTGCCGGATCGGTCGCTCAAGACCTTTGGTCTCTACCCGGACCTGATGAAAAAAATGGGATCACTTCTTGTGGACTCGTTGAGAATGATTCTGATCTAGTTCAGGGCCTATTAGAAGTAGAAGGCGCTCTGGTGAGATCCTCACGGACAGAAAAAGATTGGAGTCAGTTTGATAATGATCGAGTGACATTGCTTCTTCGGCCCGAACCAAGGAATCCCTTAAATATGATTCAAAATGGATCTTGTTCTATCCTTGATCAGAGATTTCGATTTCTCGACGAAAAATATGAATCGGAGTTGGAAGAAGGGGAAGGAGTCCTCGACCCGCAAGAGATAGAGGAGGCTTTATTCAATCACATAGTTTGGGCTCCTAGAATATGGCGCCCTTGGGGCCGTCTATTTGATTGTATCGCAAGGTCCAATGAATTGGGATTTCCCTATTGGGCCAGGTCATTTCGGGGCAAGC